CGTCAAAACTCATTGCCCATGGATAAAGAAAAACCGTTTCAACATCAAAAACAACAAAAACTAGAGCAAACATATAATACCGGATTCTAAATTGTAACCAAGCATCGCCCATTGGTTCTATACCCGACTCATAAGTAGAAAGTTTCTCCGGCCCTTTGCTAATCGGGGCTAACACTCCGGAAATGAAAAATGCCAAAATAGGAACAAGGATGGATATTATTAGAAATGCCCAAAAAAAATCATATTCGTAAAGCAGAAACATAAACGCACCCCTATGAACGTGGAAAATATACCGGATTCTATTGGTCGATTCGAATTGGAATTGTCAAGTCATCCATAACTATTTAGAACTATTTAGTCAAAACAAGAATTCATTTTGGTCGAACCGCCTAGTTTGCTTTGTTTATTGGTTTATTGTAGGGCATATCTCATTGCAAGATTCATCGACTTGGAATCCGATTTTATTTCCATTATACTTATTTCCATTTTATTTAGTTAGTAGAACCTTCTAACTATATATTACTCTTATACAAATTCTCCTGTTTCTCTTGTTTTTTTCTCTAAAGACGGGGAATTCTAAATTAATTACTTATCTTATTTCTTCTTTAATTAGAAATTCTTTAAAGATTTCTATTTTTTTCTATAAATAGAATCAGGAGGTCTTTATTTTCATTTTTTTTTTTCTTAGTGATTTAGAATAGAACAAGTAATCAAATAGAAGAGAATGTATAGGAATTTCCATCTCAAGATTTAGAAGATCCTGTGTTGATATATTCCTTTTATTATTATTTTATTATTATTTAATAATAGTATTAGGATTCGAATCCAGGTGGAGGGGTTTTTCTTGGTTGAATACAGAAAAAGAAGACTATCTTTTTTGTGTTGTGCTTCGCTAGGTCGAGGTAAGTAAGGTATACGAAGGAAAAGCCTATTTGACAATGAAAGTGACCAAATCGTTTTTCAAAAAACTTTAGCTTGTACACAAATACAGCAGGCCCTTCCTAAATCCATGTGAATTCCTCTTCGTAGTTTTTCATTTCACCAGGCCCGTGAAATGATTTGACTTCCAAAATTCAATAAGATTGGGGATATCAAAAGAAAGGGAGTCTCACAAATTCTTTTATTGTGGATATGAATATGTAATTCGCCTCCGAAGATTAATGACGAAAGGTTGGTTTGTTTATCTGCAATTGAAAAAATCAATATCGATTGGATCCATTGATATGCGTTTTTTCTTTCATCTGCTTAAACGATTGCCGTGAGTAAACTTATAGGAATAATTGGATTTCACTTAGTTACAAGACTTAGTTACAAGCAAGAAATAATAATGAAGAAATGAAAATTATACAATTTTTTTTTGCATTTTTCATTTTTACATTTTTATAGGGCTATACGGACTCGAACCGTAGACCTTCTCGGTAAAACAGATCAAACTTATTATTATTAAAATGATCTGAACTGTTTCAAAAACCCAACATGCATTTTTTTTGCATTGGGCTCTTTCATTAACTGATATTTATATCAGTTAGTCTGCCATTTTTTTTCTTGACAGAAAAAAAGATAAGGAAATGGCTCCATGTGCTCTGATTCATTATTTGGGAGCATTACCAAAGTGTTTCAAAGGTGGGATTATCTTGACGTAGGTCTGTCTCTGGCCTAGATCAACCTAAGTTAAATGAAGTCTCTATCGTTCTGCTTAAAAAATCAAATATGAAACTTCATACACCTTAAAGTTCATATGACGAAAAGAGATTTTTTTGAGGTCCTTATACTCATTATGCCTAGCATTGAATAGACTGGGTATTCACCTTATCAAGATCTCAAATCAATGATGGGGTCTGTTTGGCACCTCCTAAATGGGCGTCCAAATTGGACCGAACCCTTTGTCAGGCTATGGTTCCCTCAAAGTTATGGAGTAAGACATCGATTTCTCAACAAGATCAATTTTTCTGATTGTATGATGAACTCCCTTGAAAAACATTGGCGCGCGTGTAAACGAGTTGCTCTACCAACTGAGCTATAGCCCTTAGTGCTCTTAGTGCTTGTGATACATATTTTATCATGTAGATAAATTCTTGTCAAGATAAATATTCCATGATCCAACATCAACAATCTTTGATCTCTTTGAGTGGTATTCCTTAGATTAGTATTGCTTATAAGTAATATGATATTTATAATCCATCGACAGGATGGGTTTCATTTGGTTCTCTTTGGGATGATAAATGACCTACTTAACTCAGTGGTTAGAGTACTGCTTTCATACGGCGGGAGTCATTGGTTCAAATCCAATAGTAGGTAAAACTTATTAGATACCATTGACTCTGGTATCTAATAAGGTTTACGACCCACCTTTAGTGATATTTTTTTTTTAATTTTGTATCTTTTCTATTTCATTTTTTAATTTTAATTTTTTCATCAGAATTGGATTCTGTTTGATTGTATTTGATTGTATTCACCCGACAGAATCTAAATAGGATTAGAAAGAGAACTTCTTTTTATT